TTGTTCGATCAAGTACGGGAAACTTAATGGAATTCATAATTGTTTCAATGGTTTTTTTTTTACTTTTTTTTATTATTATTGTACAAGTATTCGGGAAACGAACTAAGACCATTCCAATGCTCCTTTTCGCCATGCATAAACTAAACCAAGAATTAGGATAAGCACGAAAATGAAAGCTTCTATAAAAGCAGATACCCCCAGTACATCGAAACTCATTGCCCACGGATACAGAAAAACAGTTTCAACATCAAAAACAACAAAAACTAGAGCAAACATATAATAACGCATTCTAAATTGTAACCAAGCATCCCCGATCGGTTCTATACCTGATTCATAACTAGAAAGTTTCTCTGGCCCCTTCCTAATTGGAGATAAAACTCCGGAAATCAAAAATGCCAAAACAGGAATAGCACTTGATATTATTAAAAATGCCCAGAAAATATCATATTCATAAAGCAGAAACATAGACGAACTCCTATGAATGTGGAAAAAATACCCCCTTAGTCAATTCCAATCGGAGTGGATTGGGCAAGGGATATAGAACTCTTGAGTCAAAATAAAAATTAAGGTTAATCGAATCATTTATTTTCGTTTGGTTGCTGTGGTAGACGTCTCATTTTAAGATTTATTGATTGTAATCTTATTTTCAGTACACTTAATTACTTAATATTTCCATGTTTCTATTACTAATAGTTTCTAATATTATATTAATCATATTAATATTATATTATTAATATTAGTAATAACTAGTAATTTTTTTTTATTTCTGTTTATGAAATTTTGTTTATGTTTTATAAAAAAAAAAAATTGAGAAAAATATCTTCATTTTTCAAATTATGACGTATCCAAAAATCCAGTAAGACTTTACCATACCATACCCATCTTACTTAGTATTAGATAGATTTAATTTGGGTTGAATTTAATTAGATTTCTTTTTTTATTTTTAAACAAGGCCGTGTCAGAAAAAAAGTAACCAAGATTGAGTGGGGATACAAAAAAAGAAAGTATTATGAACTTTTTGATTGTAGCCGGTGAACGAGGAAAATTCATATAAAAAAATCCACTTACAACTATCAAAATTAATGAAGAAAAAAAGTTTATTCTAAATTATAAATTAAGTATCTATCTAGATATATCAATAGATAGATAGTGATTGGCTCCATTGAAATAAAATTAGGTTTTCAGTTTTATTCGGAATGATCCCCAGGACTTATGGTTTATGGTATGGGAATTTTTTTTATGAACCAAGCAATTGAAAGTAACTAGTTAGAAATAAAGAATACAATAATAAGTCAAAAAATTATCCAATTATTTTGATTTTAATGGCATTTATTAGAATCAATTTCTTAGTTAGGGCTATACGGACTCGAACCGTAGACCTGCTCGGTAAAAGAGTTCGAACTTATTATTATCAAAATGATTCGAACTCTTTCAAAGACCCAACATGCATTTTTTTTTGCATTGGGCTCTTTCATTAACTGATAGAAAGATCAGTTAGTCTACCATATTTTTTCTTAAAAAAAAAGATAAGAAATGGTTCCAAGTACTCTGATTTATTATTTTTGAATTCTAATACAATACAGAAGAACTACCAAAGTGTTTCAAAGAAGGGTTGGGTTCTCTTGACGTAGGTTTGCTTTTGGTCTAGATCAACTTAAGTTAAATATAGTCTCTAACATCCTGATTAAAAAATCAAACATGAAACTTGATACACCTTAAGGTTCATAGGACGAAAAGATCATTTTTGAGTTCCTTATACTCATTCTGCCTAGCATTGAGTAGACTGGGTATTGACCCTATCAATATCTCAAATCAATGATGGGTTCTATTCATTCCCTACTTAACGGGGTACTTTAATAGGACCTAATGTCAGGCTATTGTTCTCCTCTTTTTTCCTAAAAAAAAAGTCATGGAGTAAGACATCTATTTATTAATAAGATCAATCAATTAGTTTGATTGCGTGATGGACTCCCCTGAAAAACTTTGGCGCACGTGTAAACGAGGTGCTCTACCTAACTGAGCTATAGCCCTTGTGTTTGTGATACACATTTTATCTTATCATGTAGATAATTTCTTGTCAAGATTAATATTACATGATCGAACATTATATCTCTTTGATTTCGTTGTTTATTGGTATTGCTTAGAAATAATATTGGATTTATAATCCTATCGATGTGATAGGTATCCCTTTTCCTTCTCTTTACGATGATAAATAACCTACTTAACTCAGTGGTTAGAGTATTGCTTTCATACGGCAGGAGTCATTGGTTCAAATCCAATAGTAGGTATAACTTATTAGACACCATGATCAATGGTGTCTAATAAGTTTTTGTAACCAGCTTTTTTTTCTTTTAGTGTTTTTCTCGCTTTTCGATCCGATTTTTTTTATACATTCTTTTTTTTTTTACACGTCAGCTAGTTACAAAATCAAATCGTATTGAGAGCCTCGACTCGTGTCCGAGCTCGTCTGAGAGCTAGATTTGCCTCAATTGTTTGTCTCTTGCCTTCAGCTTTTCTCAAGTTAGCTTCTGCTATTTCAAGAGTTTGCTGAGCTTCTTGTGGATCAATGTCACTATTCTTCTCTGCATCATTTACTAAAATAGTGATTTCATTATTGCCTATTCTAGCAAAACCGCCCATCAGAGCCATCGTTAACCATTGGTTATTAAGGCGTATTTTCAAAATACCTATATCAACAGCTGTAGCAATTGGCGCGTGATTTGGTAATACGCCAATTTGTCCACTATTAGTCGATAAAATGATTTCTTTTACTTCTGAATCCCAAACAATTCGATTCGGAGTCAGTACACAAAGATTTAAGGTCATTTCTTCAATTTACTCTCCATTTCTAGGTTTGTAGCCTTCGCAGTAGCTTCATCGATGTTACCCACTAAGTAAAAGGCCTGTTCAGGAAGAGAATCAAATTCTCCGGAAAGGATCAATTTAAACCCTCTAATTGTTTCCGCTAGACCAACATATTTTCCCGGAGAACCTGTAAATACTTCGGCTACGAAAAAGGGTTGTGATAAGAAACGCTCAATTTTTCGTGCTCTTGCTACGGTTAAGCGATCCTCTTCGGATAATTCGTCCAACCCCAGGATAGCTATAATGTCCTGAAGCTCTTTGTAACGTTGTAAAGTTTGCTTGACTTGTTGCGCAGTTTCATAATGTTCCTCGCCAACGATTCGAGGTTGTAGCATAGTTGACGTTGAATCTAAAGGATCTACCGCTGGATAGATACCTTTGGCAGCTAATCCTCTTGATAGTACGGTAGTCGCATCTAAATGTGCAAATGTGGTGGCAGGAGCGGGGTCAGTCAAATCGTCTGCAGGTACATAAACTGCTTGAATAGAGGTTATGGACCCTTTTTTCGTAGAAGTAATTCTTTCTTGTAAAGTACCCATTTCGGTACTAAGGGTGGGTTGATAACCCACAGCAGAAGGCATTCTACCCAATAAAGCGGATACCTCGGATCCTGCTTGTACGAAACGGAAGATATTGTCGATAAATAGAAGTACGTCTTGCTCATTAACATCTCGGAAATATTCTGCCATAGTTAAGGCAGTCAGACCAACTCTCATACGAGCTCCCGGCGGTTCATTCATCTGACCGTAGACTAGGGCCACTTTTGATTCCGCAAGATTTTGTTCATTAATTACTCCAGATTCTTTCATTTCCATGTAAAGATCATTTCCTTCACGAGTCCGTTCGCCTACTCCACCAAATACGGATACACCACCATGAGCTTTGGCAATGTTGTTGATCAATTCCATAATTAGTACTGTTTTACCCACGCCAGCCCCACCGAATAGTCCGATTTTTCCCCCACGACGATAAGGGGCCAAAAGATCTACTACTTTAATTCCTGTTTCAAAAATAGATAATTTTGTATCTAATTGTATAAAAGCAGGCGCGGATTTATGGATAGGAGATGTTGTGCGAGTATCGACAGGACCTAAATTATCAACAGGTTCCCCAAGCACGTTGAAAATTCGTCCTAGAGTCGCTCCGCCGACTGGAACACTTAGAGGATTTCCCATATCAACCACGTCCATTCCTCTCTTTAAACCCTCTGTCGCACTCATAGCTACAGCTCTAACTCGATTATTTCCTAATAATTGCTGTACTTCACAAGTCACATTAATTTCTTGACCAAGAGTATCTCGGCCCTTAACCACCAGAGCATTGTAAATATTAGGCATCTTACCCGGGGGAAAGGCTACATCCAGTACCGGACCAATGATTTGGGCGATACGTCCCAGATTTTTTTTTTCACGTATCGAAACCTCTGTATCCGAAGTAGTAAGATTTATTCTCATAATAAAAAAATATGTTAAATTTTGTTGCGAAATTTTTCGAATACAGAAAAAATCTTCGATAGCTAATTCATCGGTTAATTAAAAAAAAATGGGAGTAAGCACTCGATTTCGTTGGTACCACCCAAGCGAATGTGCAATTAAAATTTTTACTTATTCAATTTCAATGAAGGAATAGTCATGTTCAAGCTCAACTAACCGAAACCTAGTTTTAAAATAAAAAATATATGAATAAAAAAAATTTTTTGCGGAAAGTCTTTGATTTATTTATCCTATATCCTATATAGAATAGGCAAGACTTTTTTTTATCTAGCGAATTCGAAACAGAACTCTATTTATGATTCATTATTTCGATCTCATTAGCTTTTTTTTTTTATTTTCATTTTAGCATATCCGGTTATGCGTCCCATCTATTCATCCCTTTATGAACCCCCCTTGTTTTTCATTTTCATGGATGAATTCCGCATATTGTCATATCTAGGATTTACATATACAACATATATTACTGTCAAGAGTGATTAACTATTTCAATTTTAAAAAGTTAAAGATTCAAAACTTGAAAAACAAGTACTAGGTTGCGCTATACATATGAAAGAATATACAATAATGATGTATTTGGCGAATCAAATATCATGGTCTAATAAAGAATCATTCTGATTAGTTGATAATTTTTTGAAAGATTCC